TCATGGAATATGATTCACTTGCAAGATGCCTTGGTGGTGGAATGGTAGACACGCGAGACTCAAAATCTCGTGCTAAACAGCGTGGAGGTTCGAGTCCTCTTCAAGGCATAATATGGAGATCTCTTCTTCAATTGGAAGAAGTTCGCCAGCAGATCACGAAATTTTGGTGATTTTCTCGATCTTTTGGCACCGGACATTCTCCAAAATGGATAATGGACTCTCGGTGAATTCAATAAGAGACGCCTGTTGGAATGCCAATCTTCCTTTTCCTTTCAGGACCTATCCGAAAAGAAAGAGAATTCAGTACTTATTGGTCGTGACTATCTGAATAGGACAAATCACCCCGTGGATCTCTTTGTTTGCTTAAGAACAAAAAAATGAGAGTTAGGATCAGTCAACTGGACTGTGTATTCTCGATCTAGGGGATCTTTCAATTGAAAGATCCCCTAGATCGATTTAAGACGAAGCGAAAGTATCTATTTTCTTTAGTTTAGTTCTTCAGTTAAAGATTTGTTATTGGAACCGATAGCAACAACAATATCGTCCGGGAAAAGCCATCCATTTCTCACCAATGTCTTTGTCATTTGATCTAATAGCGTTCCGTTAGATAGGAACAGATTTGCTAAATATTGATAACTCTCGTATAGAGTATTAGCACGGAAAGACCCATTCGCATTCGAGAATGAACTGTTGGTTCGAAGGCATTTCTGCTGATCAATCAACTCTTCGACATGCTCTTTTAGCGGATCCTTGATAAAAAAGGATTGCTTCATATCTTTGAACGGATTTTTGTCTTCTGAATCTAGTTTCCTATTATGCTCGGTTATTACTAGGGAATCCACAAATAGACTCTCTATCTCTTCAGCTATCAATGTAAAGAACTCGTCATCTGGATCTACATCTTCATCTTGATGTGGAAAGAATTCTTGATCTCGATGTGAAAACAAAGGAACAGCATCCTCTTTGAATAGCCAAAAGAGTGGATCCCAAGGTTCCCAAAGGAATTGGCTTATTCGAAAAAAGCCTCGTTCTTTGGAAAATCTAGCTTGTGTCTCGTACACATCCTCCAAGTCCTCCAAGAACTCCGAATCATTCTCTTCCAAATCCTTATCTTGAAGCTGATTCCTTTGAAGCTTATTCTCTTGACGCTGACGATGATTCGCTTGAAGCTCATTCAAGAGCATCTCAAACTCATCCTGTGCAGAGAGAAGCTGTTTAAGCTCCTTATCTTCAATCTCATTCTCTTGAAGCTTACCCTCTTCCTCAGAACTGTTCACCTCGTCCGAATCCACTTCGTCAAAATCCTCTTCGTCCCGAAATGACGTTCCCGAATAGGGAAATCCCAAGTCATCGGGCCTTTCTTTCCAATCAAATAGAAAGTCCCAAGGGTGCCATAGTGTAGGAGCCCAAACTATGTGATTGAATAAATCCTCCTCTATATGTTGCGAGTCGAGGTCGTCGTCCCCTTCTTCAAACTGCGATTCCCATTTTTGATAGAGAAATCTCTTATCAACGATAGAACGAGATCCATTTTGCATCATAGTTAATGGATTCCTTGCTTCGGGCCGAAGAAGCCAATCATTCTCAAACTGACCTTTTGAGGATCCCACCAGAGCGCCTTCTATTTCTAAGAGGCCATGAACTAGATCAGAATCATCCTCCATCGGTGTATAGCCATTTTTGTAATTATGTTCCGATCTAGACCAAAGGTCATGAGCGACCAATCCGGCAGAACAAGTCAAAACATAAAGAAGGATTGTTAATTTCTTCATGCTTGTTCCAAGTTCGTAGTACCATTTGTACAAATAAGAATCCCCCTCGTTACATGATTTATCCTTCAGATAGATAGATATAGGATCTATCGGGCAATTCCTTAGAAGTACAGTTTGTGAAACAAACCTTCCTACCTGATAGAAAAGGATCCCCTGATCCAGAACCGATGTTATGTGAGTTTGAAACCCCCAAGTTTGTCTATGAAGAGCAGATCGAATTATATCTGTATCTAGGATAGCTTTCTTTTGTATAATACTAATCGATAGGGCTTGATTGGTAAGTGTTACAAGATCTCGTAGATTGGAACTCATATTTATGGACCCGAATCTCTTAGTCTCGAAAATCTTATTTTCCAAGTGAAATCCCCTAGTAGAGCAGAGATGGAAAAAGTGCTTTCGTTGTTGTGGAATAAGAAGCTTTCGCATCTTAATGCAGGTACTGAATTTATCCGGAGCCAGTAGAACGGGATCGACTTTTTGGGGAAGATGAGTGGAAGCAATAACAAGAATATTTCGACTTTCACTATCCCTGGAGAGATAGTTCACGAATAGACCGAGGGATAAGTCCTTCGACTCATTCATATCCAGATCATGAATGTTTGGAACCCAAATTATGCAAGGAGACAATACTTTTGCTAATTCGAGTTGAAGGTTGATCAAAAATGGGTCTATTTCCGGAATCAGCTCCCTAGACATCACAAGATCCTGCAGAGTTAAATTATCCTCGAAGTAACGGTTCAAATCATCACTTGGATCATTCTCATCACTCTCATCCCTACCATACCTCTGACGATTCAGAGGGTGAAAAAGCTCACTAGGTTCACTAGGTAAAAGACTGGATAAAAGAGTGTACAAAAGGGTCTCTTCCACATCTTCTTCCTCATCTTCCAGCTCCTCTAGTTTATCCTCATCCCAGGGGATCTTAGGATCGTTGTCCAGTAACTTGTCCAGAGATACTGTAATGAAAGGAACATAAGAGTTTGCCGCTAGGGATTTGACCAAATAGGATCGTCCAGTTCCTATAGAACCTATCACTAAAATACCCCTAGGAGGGACTAGGGCTAAGCGGAGCGAAAAGGGTTTCCCATGAGATGGTAAATCCAATTTACTAGCCCCACAAGGGTTTTGTCCGATTGTCTGATAATGAGCAAGGAAGATACGTCTTTCTGCTAAGCAGGATGTATTGAACTCATAATTCAAAATCTCTTTCTTATGAATGTCAATTAACGATCTTAAGTAATTTGTTCCCGGTTGGTCAATCATTTGATAACCAGAGTTGTTCTTTGATAAAGATAAATGATCATTCTGAGTGAGACTCCATAAAATTTGATCAATCCTTTTTTCTGTCGTTAAGGTAGAGAACTGAAATATGAATTCTCTTTCTTTATCAGAAATCAAATCAGTCTTTAAGATCCAGGATCCTACTTTATTATCCTCAATCCAATCACAAGTCACGTTTTTTCTTTTTCTTATCAAGGAATAAATCGATTTACTTGTAGGACTTATATATTTTGTATTTGTCCAAAAAGCTCTTAGATTGAGGATAGCATTTGGTATAATACTTATCAATTCGATGAGATTCAAACCACCTTTCTTCTCTTTCTTCTCCTCTTTCTTCTTAGGACGGAGGCCCACTTTTTCTTCGAGTCTTTCTCGTCTAACTTGTTCATTATATCTAACTTTGTCTGCTAGATCTTCTAGTGCTGCTAGCTCTTCATCTCTCAAGAATTTCCGTGTTTTTTCTATCAAATCTCCAAATTCTTCTAGAAATTGTTCCCGAGCAACTAGAAAGAGAGTCTTGAACCAGTTTTCCCATGGAGGATACCTATCCAGAAGTTGTTTTAACTCAATCATATAGGATGGAATTATAAAAGATTTGACCTGTTCAAAGTCTGTCTGTAACTCCCAGAATCGATAACCAAAGAGAAAGTGAATATAAATCCAATATCCAGTCACAAGAAGAAGGAAGAGAGTTATATATAATAACTCCTTAATCTTTAGTGATCTCAGATGTGTCGATGTCAATAGTGACTCATTATTTCGATGAACAATTTCCTCGCACAGAAAATTATGTAAACACTTACTCGAAATCTCATAGATCATATTCCATTGTGATTCTGAAAGACAGAATTTGTGACGAAGAATTCGCCATAATCGATCAGATAGATACATAATCTCATGAAAAATGGATATCCATTTTTGAAATTGTTTACTGCTCCTTAGTATCGGAATTAGTTCTGAAAAAGTATCTAAAAATATGAAATTGATATATTTTTGTCCTGTCGAGGTAAGGAACCACGGTATATATCTTTTGAATCGACGCTTCAATTTTGAGAGAGTTGAAAAAGCACTACCTCTTTGAAAGGTTCTATGCATCCGCCCTTTTTCTAAGGATTTTTTTCGACTACGTTTTTTCCTCTTTTCGGATGGTAAAGACTTCTCAGAATATGGAGTGTGAATCAAACCCATGGTTGAATTGAAATGGAGATATTTATCCATGTTCTTTCCTTCTGAATCTGGTAGATTCATATCGGAAAGAGGTTGACAAGAACTTCTTTCAAAATTGACTCTTTCTTCCTCTGTTAGAGGTGTTCCGGAAATGTCTGCGATCGAGTAATTAGCTCTACGAACGGATCGAATTGGAAAATCTTTCGGTATCAATATCTTCGATACCTGTAAGTCAATTGGTGAAAGAGTATCTTTTTCGAAAAAAGCATGTTTTTTTTTACCGCCACACAAAGAAAATATTTTGTTGCGAATGAACAAGATATTGAGGAATTGTCCATACATAAAATCATAATTATTGCTAAAGGCCTTTTCCACAGAAAAAGAGAATATTTTGTTCCAATAGAAGGAGAAGTTATATTGATTATTCAAGAATCGAAGTCGATTTGCTTTATAAAAAGACGAGATCAAGGAACTTCTATGAAAAGGTTTCACGGGATTCAGCCAATTGTCTTGATCGTGGTGGGATATCACTGAGAGATAGGAATCAAAAGATTTCACGCAATTCTTGCTAGTATGGACTCCTTTGCTCAATAATTTCGATTTTGGAGAAGTTTCACAGTCATCCAATAAGAAGGCTTTCTTTTTTTTCAAATGAGCACCCCTTGATTGGAAAATCTTATCCCCGAATGGTGTATCACTCGGACCTTTGAATTCATAGATGTGGTTCTCGGACCTATGAACGGGGATATTGCCCAAACTAAGAAAGACCGAAGGAAGTGACTTAGACAAAAAGGGAAGAAGCTTCTCAACAAAGAAAAGTCCTAACTTAGAAAAATCTTTTTTGTCGATAACCTCAGACCAATTAATCGAATCTTTTTTGTGGATAACCTCAGACCAATTAATCGAATATGAATGAATACGTAATCGATCGAAGACTACTTGAAAACGGCTATTCTGCTCCGAAATGAAATGTTCCAAATTTTCCTGGAAATTCTTACTCCCATTTGACCATTTGTATCTATATGCATTAGGATCCCTATTCATGTACCTCTCGATTCGAAAAATCCAAAGAAAAAGAAATGGAATCGTCTTGGAACTCTTAAGTTCATCCTTCGAAACCATATCACATCCTGAATCGGATGCAAGAGGATGAATTGAAAGCGTCTTTAGATGAATAACCGTCTTTCGATTAATTGAAACCGCCTTTTGTGAATACCGAATTATCTTGAACATATTGACTATTTCTTTCTTTTCTGATTCCCTGGAAATAGCAAAAGAAACACCTTTTTCTTCTTTCTTAAAGAACCTGTCATCTGTATTGGACCTCTCAGTAGGCTTTAAATCGATAGAAAGTTCTGCCCATCTGTCAGAGAAAAAAGAAATTTTTTGCTTTTCTTCAGGAAGCAGATGATTATTCTCATTCGGATCCAGCAAAGATCTATCATGGATCTTTTTTACTTTTTGAAGAGACAGGAGCTGAATAAGCAACCTATTGATCTTGGAAGAATCTCTTGAGTCGTCAACGCTAGCATTGCTAAGTCCAATTGAATTCATTGGCATAGGAAAATAGGAAATTTTGTTTCTTTCGAACATCTTTCTATTGTTAATAGAATAGAGAAGCATCGCTACGACAAAGAGTAATACATTATGGATCGTGAAATATCTATGTGAATTCCGTGAAAGTGCAATCTTCCAAATTCGGAAGTCAAAGAGTTTCATAAAACGTTCTTGATGGAAAAAGATCTCCATTACTGAGACCAATGACCTCAATTGACTCCACGAATATACTAAAGTGCGAGAATTCTTTATCTCTCCAAATACCTCTCTCAATTCTAAAACCCAGAGTTGGGTTGGATTTCTTTTCTTCATTGAACCTCCTGATTCTTAATTGATAAGATATTTCTTGAATATGTTTTTGATTCTTTCTTTTCTTTATTCTTTATTTCAGTTTCGTTATTTAAGATATTTCTTGAATATGTTTTTGATTCTTTCTTTTCTTTATTCTTTATTTCAGTTTCGTTATTTAAGATATTTCTTGAATATGTTTTTGATTCTTTCTTTTCTTTATTTCAGTTTCTTTATTTAAGATATTTCTTGAATATTTTTTTGATTTTATTATTATTTATATTTATTTTATGGATTTATAAAGATTTCACTTCAATTGAAATTTGGTGATTCACCAGGTAGGAGTGTTAAGCATCCATGGCTGAATGGTTAAAGCGCCCAACTCATAATTGGCGAACTTGTAGGTTCAATTCCTACTGGATGCAATAGCTATGAATACAGTGTGATAGAATTATATATATTAGGATTCAAAAAAACAATTAATACAGCGATCATTATAACAAAACGCAAAGACTTCAATTAGACAAAAGATTCTAAACGAATTTGATATCCATTTTCTTCGAGATCCAATTCTCCATCAAAATTCAAAGAATTTTAGCATCTATATTTCATATATTTAGAATCTATTCTATATATATAGAATAGATTCTAAATATATGGTCAATATTCTATTCTAGATTAGTAAATCTTCTTGATGAGTATAAAATTAGTATTTCAAGAATACTCTTTGAATCGAGCTAATTCAGATATTTTTATTTGTTACAAAAAAAACTTTTTGAGTTCCCTGTAAAAATCGATTCAGCTAATGAAAAGGCTTTCAATGCTGTCCAATATCCCTTTTTTTTCCAACAATTCTTCCGAATTTTTTTTTTTGATATAGAAGTGCGCTTTTTTGGAACTGCCATCCAACTAGGATAGTTTTTTCATTGCTATAGTTCGATGTGAAAGACATTTCTTCTGTAAATGAAAACGAATTCTTCTTTAATTAGCCATCTGTGTATTATCTATCTCAATTCTTCTTTTTCTATCTAAACTAAAAACATTGACTATTAGAAACCTTTTCCAAATTTTTCCAAACATCGATATATATATATCTATTTTTCTTTGTATTGGAATGTGAAAGAATCAATTAGTTAATTTTTGAACGAATCTTTCTGACTAAAAAAAAATATTTTTTTGGGGTCATGTCTCATATGAATTTTTGTTGATTATTCATATCAAAAGAAAGGAATGTTCTTCGTTTTTATGTAAGTATTTACCCTCACTCTAGTATTTACCCTCACTCTATAAGATAACAATCTTTCTTTTACAAATTTCGTTTTTTTATTTAGAATTTGATGATTCTTTATTCATAGTAATTTACTATTTATTAAGAATTAATAAAATAAAAAGAAATTTGGACTAAAATAGTCATTCGAAATAGGAATGAATATTCCTAATTCCTTCAACTAAGAAGAATTTATTCTTTTTCACTCGGAATTTGGTTCTTTGTCTATTTTGACTTTGTACTTTGCAATATTGGAAATTTAGAATAATTAAGAATATCCAATTCTATTCATATATCCCCTTTTTATTAACCGAACCCTTTACAAAGGAGATAAAACAAACGAATAAGAAAGAAAATTCATTAAGAATCCAAATAGTTTTGATTCTTTTTTTGTATGGAATATACACATCAATCTTCATGGATCCTACCTTTCATCCCACTTCCAGTTCCTATTTTAATAGGGGTAGGACTTCTACTTTTTCCCACGGCAACAAACAATCTTCGTCGTATGTGGGCTTTTCCTAGTCTTTTATTGTTAACGATAGTTATGATTTTTTCGATCGATCTCTCTATTCATCAAATCCAGAACAGTTTTATCTATCAATATGTATGGTCTTGGACTATAAATAATGATCTTTCTTTAGAGTTTGGCTACTTGATCGATTCACTTACTTCTATTATGTCGATATTAATCACTACTGTTGGTATTCTGGTTCTTGTTTTTAGTGATAATTATATGTCTCATGATCAAGGATATTTGAGATTTTTTACTTATTTGAGTTTTTTTAATACTTCCATGTTGGGATTAGTTACTAGTTCCAATTTGATACAAGTTTATATTTTTTGGGAATTGGTTGGAATGTGTTCTTATCTATTAATAGGTTTTTGGTTCACACGTCCTATTGCGGCAAATGCTTGTCAAAAAGCGTTTGTAACTAATCGTGTAGGGGATTTTGGTTTATTATTAGGAATTTTAGGTATTTATTGGATAACGGGTAGTTTGGAATTTCGGGATTTATTTCAAATATTCAATAACTTGATTTCTACGAATGAGGTGAATCTTTTTTTTGTTACTTTGTGCGCTCTCTTGTTATTTTGCGGCTCGGTTGCAAAATCTGCCCAATTTCCTCTTCATGTATGGTTACCAGATGCTATGGAAGGGCCTACTCCAATTTCCGCTCTTATACATGCTGCTACTATGGTAGCAGCAGGAATTTTTCTTGTAGCTCGACTTCTTCCTCTTTTCATAGTTATCCCCTCCATAATGAGTGGAATAGCTTTGATAGGTATAATCACAGTAATATTAGGGGCAACTTTAGCTCTTGCTCAAAAAGATATTAAGAAAAATTTGGCCTATTCTACAATGTCTCAATTAGGTTATATGATGTTAGCTTTAGGTATGGGTTCTTATCGAGCCGCTTTATTTCATTTGATTACTCATGCTTATTCAAAAGCATTGTTGTTTTTAGGATCTGGATCCATTATTCATTCAATGGAAGCAATTGTTGGATATTCTCCAGATAAAAGTCAAAATATGGTTCTTATGGGCGGTTTAACAAAACATGCGCCAATTACAAGAACCGCTTTTTTAATAGGTACACTTTCTCTTTGTGGTATTCCACCTTTTGCTTGTTTTTGGTCCAAGGATGAGATTCTTCATGATAGTTGGTTGTATTCACCAATTTTCGCAATACTAGCTTGTTTCACAGCAGGATTAACTGCATTTTATATGTTTCGAATCTATTTACTTGTTTTTGAAGGATATTTCAACGTTCATTTTCAAAATTTCAATGGAAAGAAAAATAGTTCATTCTATTCAATATCTTTATGGGGTAAAGAAGAAAAAAAAAAATTAAAAAAGAAATTTCCTTTATTAGCTTTATTAACAATGAAGAATAAGGAAAGGACTTCTTTTTTTCGAAAGAGGACAGATTCACATCGAATTCATCGAAATGTCAAAAGCATCACACGTCTTTTTCTTGATAGGACCTATCAAAACATTCCTTTTTTTTATCCTCATGAATCAGACAATACTATGCTATTTTCTATGCTTATATTAGTCTTATTTACTTTATTCGTTGGGTCCATTGGAGTTTCTTTCAGCCAAGAAGGTATAGATTTGGATATCTTATCCAAATTGTTAATTCCGTCTATAGACCTTTTACATCCAAATTCAAAGAATTCTGTGGATTGGTATGAATTTTTTACAAATGCAACTTTTTCGGTTAGTATAGCTTTTTTGGGAATATGGATAGCGTCTTTGTTCTATCAACCTGTTTTTTCTTCTTTACAAAATTTGAACTTATTGAATTTATTTCAAAAAAAAGGTCTTCCTAAAAAAAGGATAGCTGATAAAATCATCAATCTTATATATGATTGGTCATATAATAGAGGTTCTATAGATGCTTTTTTTGAAGTATCTTTCATTGCGAGTATAAGAAAGTTAGCGAAATTCAATTATCGTTTTGATAGACAAGTAATTGATGGAATTCCAAATGGAGTTGGTATTTCAAGTTTTTTTATGGGAGAGGCTATCAAATATGTGGGGGGTGGACGAATTTCTTCATATATTTTCCTTTTTTTATTAATCTTTTTAGTAATTTGTTATTCTCTATTTCTCTTTAGATAGTATACTATTCAATTGAAATTGGGGTTATCCGCGAAGAAGGAAGGTAGAGTCGTTTATGAATGTCTCATCCGAAAAGCTTCCTTGACCAATTGAATTGGGTGGATTAAG